GATTATGGATCTACTACCAGAAATTCGATGCGTAATTTCAGCATTCAATGTGTATTCCTGAATAATCTCATTGTTCAATTATTCAACCATTTCATTTTACCAAGTTCAATGTTAGCCAGATTAGTCAACATTTATATGTTTCGATGTAACAACAAGCTGTTATTTGTAACAAGTAGTTTTGTTGGTTGGTTAATAGGTCACATTTTATTCATGAAATGGCTTGGATTGGTATTCATATGGATACGAAAAAATCCGTCTATTCGATTGAATAAGTACATTCGATCGAATAAGTACCTTGTATCAGAATTGATAAATTCTATAGCTTGTGGCTTTAGTATTCTCTTATTTATTACCTGTATCTACTATTTAGGCAGAATACCGTCACCTATTTTTACTAAAAAACTTACTAAAAAACTGAAAGAAACCCCCAAAACAGAACAAAGGGTGGAAATAGCTTCCGAAAATAAGAAAAATTATACACATTTTGTTAAAGTAAACCCGATTTTGAATCTTCTTTTTGATTCGAATCGATGGAATCAACCATTTCGATACATAAAAAATAATCGCCTTGAAGGGACTGTCAGAAATGAAATTTCACAATATTTTTTTGACATATGTCAAAGTGATGGAAAAGAAAGAATATCTTTTACATATATACCCAGTTTATCCATTTTTTTTGAAATGATAAAAAGAAAGATATCCACATTTACATTCAAAAAAGGTTACCCTAATAAAAATAAACTATACAACCCTTGGTTTTATACTAACAATAAAAAAAGTAAAAGTTTAACTAACGCGTTTCGAAATCGAATTGAAGCTCTAGATAAAGAATCTATTTCTTTGAATATACTCGAAACAAGAACTAGGATATGTAATGACGATTATACAAAAGAATACTTATCAAAAATATATGATCCTTTACTGAATCGATCAGCTCGTAAAACAATATCCAAAATTATAAAAAAAATTTTTATGAAAAATTCCCTAGAAAAATTTTGTCTAAATCGAATTTATGGTATCCTTACTTCGATTTCGGATACTGATTATCAAAAGTTTGAACAGAAAAAAAATAAAAGAGAAAAAAAACTAAAATCAACGGAAATTATTGATTTTTTAACTTTTATCAATAGAATTATTATAGAATTTGGACCCACTGATTTTAATGGTAAAGTTTTTTTTGTTTTTTCAGACGGAAGAGTCGGAACAAAATTTTTAAAATATTTTTTAACTCAAATTGTAACGGATGTTAACGATCAAAAAATTATCATAAAATATACTAAAAGAAAAGAAATAAAAAAAAAAATTATTATATGGTCATACAAATTAATAACTGAATTAGAACAAGAATCAAAAGAATATTATGGAACCTTAGATCATGAAATTCGTTCAAGAAAAGGCAAAGGTGTAGTAATTTTTACTACTAAGAAAGAGAATATGGATCCTATTATTGATTCTCATAAAGATAGTAATCTAGATCCTCATAGAGATACTAATATATATGATCAAACAAACACAGAGACAGAAGAAGTGTCTTTAATACATTATTCAAAAAAATCCGACTTTCGACGAGGTATAATAAAAGGTTCTATGCGATCTCAAAGGCGTAAAATAGTAATTTTAGAATTAGTTCAAGCAAATACACATTCTCCTCTTTTTTTGGACAGAATACAAAAAAACCTTATTTTTTATTTTTTTGATATAATTAAACTAAATAGGTGGGTGGATAGAGAAGTTTTTAAGTCTACAAAGAAGGATCAAAAAAAAATAAATGACAAAAAAGTAAAGAAAAAACTAAGTGAAAGCGCACGAATAATGATAGCAGAAGCCTGGGATACTATTCCACTTGGACAAGGAATACGAGGTTGCATGTTACTAACTCAATCTTTTTTTAGAAAAAATATTATATTACCTTCATTCATAATTGCTAAAAATATTGGACGTATACTCCTATTTCAACTTCCTGAATGGTATGAGGATTTCCAGGAATGGAATAAAGAGTTGCATGTTAAATGTACTTATAATGGTGTTCCATTATCCGAAACAGAATTTCCAAAAAATTGGTTTACAGAAGGTATACAGATAAAAATATTATTTCCTTTCTGGTTGCAACCTTGGAATAAATCAAAATCCCATCATAAAAATATAATGAAAAAGAAAAAAGAATCTTTTTCTTTTTTAACAGTTTGGGGAATGGAAACCGAAATTCCTTTTGGTTCGCCCAGAAAACGACTTTCTTTTTTTAAACCTATTTTTTCAGAATTAAAAAAACATTTTAAAAATAAATATTTTAGAGCTATAAAACTTTCAAATAAAACAAAAAATTGGGTTAGAGAAAGTGTTATTTTGATAACAAAAAAACTACAAGAATTTTTTAAAGTTAGTCCAATTATATTTTTTCAATTAAGAAAAAGTGAATCAAAAAAATTTCAAAAAGAAAAGGCTTCCCGACTAAGTAAGCAGATAATTAACGACTCATTTAGTCAAATTTCACCTTCGATAAATTCTTCATTAAAAAAAAAAAAAAACCTATTTATTAGTGTTCACAAAACAAATTATAAAAATAAATTTGAAAAATGGAAAATATTAAAAAGACGAAATGATCGAATCATTTGTAAATTATATCCTTTTTTAAAATTGTTTATTGAAAGAATATACGCGAATATCATTTTATATAGCATTAATATTCCAAAAATTAATACAGAATTTTTAAAATTAAGAAAAAAAATTATAAAAATTAAAAAATATATTTACAATAATAATAATGAAAAACAAAAAGAAGTAATAAAAAATAAAAATTTAATTACGTTTATTTCAAAGTCACTTGATTTTTTTAGTAATATAAAAAAAAATGCATATACTTGTTATGACTTATCCTACATATCACAAGCATATGTTTTTTTCAAATTAGCCCAAAATAACGTTCTTAATTTGGATAAATTAAGATCTCTTATTCACTATCAAGACATATCCTTTTTTATGAAACCCAAAATAAAGGATTCTTTTGAAAAGCGGGGGGTAGCTTATTCAAAATTAGGGGAAAATCAACTTCCAAATTATAAAATGAAGCAATGGAAAAATTGGTTAAGGGGACATTATCAATACAATTTATCTCATATAAACTGGTCTAAATTAATACCAGAAAAATGGCGAAATACAGTTCGTCAATGTCCTAACAAAGAAATTTTTAAAAAAGGGCATTTAAAAGACCAAAAATTTAATTTGAAAAAAAAAAAAGAAGTATATTCATTATATAATAAAAAAGAAAATTTTAAAAAATATTATAGATATGATATTTTATCATATAAATTTATTTATTATGAAAAAAAAAAGTTTTCTATATCTCGGTTTCGAGAAAAAAAGAAACAAAAGATTTATTACACATCTAAAGAGATCCTTTTAAATATGCTTAGAAACATCCCTTTAACAAATTATTTAAATAAAAATACTAATCTAGAAAATGTTTATATGGCAAAAGGGACTGTTAGAAAATATTTTAATTGGAAAATTATAAATTTTTATCTTAGACAAAGAGTCGACATGAAGCCCTGTATCATGATTGATACCAATAGGGATCAAAATATGCAAATTATGATTAAAAATTCGCAAAATATTTATAAAAAAAATCTTTCTTTTAAAATTCCAGCAAAAAATAAAACCAATTATACAAAATTTTTTTTTGATTGGATGGAACTTAATGAAAAAATGTTAAACCATCCTATATCAAATTTGGAATCTTGTTTCTTCTCCGAAATTTTATTACTATCTAATACATATAAAATGAAACCTTGGTGTATACCAAGTAAATTACTTTTTTTTAATTTGAATATAAAAAAAAAAATAGTAGTAAAAAGATCAACGACAAAGGAAATTTTTTTATAGCATTGAAAAAAAATAAAAACGAAAACGAACCCACAAGTCAAGGAGAAGTTCTCTTACAACAAAAAGATATTGAAGAAAATTATGTAAAGTCAGACACGAAAAATAAAAAACAATACAACACCAAGACAGAAACAGAACTCGATTTATTCCTAAAACGATATTTGCTTTTTCAATTGAGATATAGCGATACTTTAAATATAAATCAAAGAATAATCAATAATATCAAGGTATACTGTCTCCTGCTTAGACTCAGAGATCCAAGAAAACTTACTATATCCTCAATTAGAAAGATAAAAATTTGTTTGGATATAATATTTTTTCGGCAGAATTTAACTCTTACTGAATTTATGAAAAAGGGAATATTAATAATCGAACCAATTCGTCTGTCGGGAAAACAAGATGGACAGTTTATTATGTATCAAACCATAAGCATTTCGTTGATTCATAAGAGTAAACATCAAACTAATAAAAAATATCAAGAACAAAGAAATATTGATAAAAATAAATTTGAAAGAGCTATTTCAACCCACCAAATAATAACAGAAAATCTAGAGCAAAATTCTTTAAATTTTATTGTTCTTGAAAATATTTTCTCATTTAAACGTCGTAGAAAATTTAGAATTCTAATTTGTTTTAATTCTAAAAATAGAAATGATATAGCTAGAAAGATAGTAGTTTGTAACGAAAATAAGACAAACAGTAGCACCAAAGTTTCTAATGAAAAAAAGCTTCTTAATATAGAAAAAAATAAATTAATTAAATTAAAGCTTTTTCTTTGGCCTAATTATCGATTAGAAGATTTAGCTTGTATGAATCGTTATTGGTTTGATACAAATAATGGTAGTCGTTTCAGTATGTTAAGGGTATATCTGTATCCACGATTGAAATTTTTTATATAATTTTTTAAAATTCCTATCTATAGTAGATGAAAGCAAATAATTTTATATTTTATTTTTGTATATACCACGTTCCAATTTCCAATTAATGGCATTATTATTACTAATTACTGATCGGTAAAATTAATATCTGTAATGTAAAAAGAGAAGGAGTTTTTTATGATCAAAAATTCAGGTATTTCTTTTAAAAAGAAAAAACAAAACAACGAAAATAAAAATATAGGTTCTGGTGAATTTCAAGTATTAAGTTTTACCAATAAGATACGAAAACTAACTTTACATTTGGAATTGCACAAAAAAGACTTTTCATCTCATAGAGGTTTGCGGAAAATTTTGGGAAAACGTCAACGACTGTTGATCTATTTGTCAAAAAAAAATAATTTAAGTTATTGAATTTTTTTTTTTTTTCTCAGATCGATATTTTAATTTTTTTTACAATTAATTATGAGATGCTACAATATGTCAAAAGCTATACTAAGAACTAATTCACGAAAAGTGGTCTACTATTAACTTTTATACGGGATGTAACCCATATGCCACATAATGGCTGCAGACCTTATAAAAAACGACGTGTCTAAAAATGGTAAAAATAACCATATTTTTACGTTTTCACATCATG